TTTTGGCGTGTTGTTTTGCTCTAATTTTTCGCTTAAAAAAAAATTAAAAAAAAATCACTAAAATAAATTTAAAGTGTTTTTTGCTCTAATTTTTCGCTTAAAAAAAAATTAAAAAAAAATCACTAAAATAAATTTAAAGTGTTTTTTGCTCTAATTTTTCGCTTAAGTGAATTTAAAGAGAGGGTTGGTTAAAGCATTTTTCCCGTAATGTTAAGTCATTCTCCTTGGTATCACTGTCCTATTTTTGGGGTTTGGTAGGACTTCAAGAGTGGTGTTAAGTGAGATGATTTATGGGGGGGTAGGGGGGGTTTGGCAAAAGAAACTAGTATATAATATACGTACGTACGCGCGTATGCGTATGCGTATGCGTATGCGTATGCGTATGCGTATGCGTATGCGTATGCGTATGCGTATGCGTATGCGTATGTGGTGGTTGGTTTAGGCGTGTTAAACTGCTATGTCCTGTGACCATGGACTGAATAGCACCTTATGGTTGATGATGCTGACGTATTAACGTTCAATCAAAGTCCAGCTACAAGTTAATTGCCTGCGACGGGGCCGGTTTGAGGCCATAGGTGAGTCGGTGCAATTTCCCCCCCCCCAAAAAAAAAGATACCAAATGAATGACAGCTCAAGGCGATGCCAGGTTATTCTGTTCTAGTCATGAGTCCATCGAGATGTCTTATTTAAGGGGAACGGATGGACGGTTCTAGGTGAGATGGCCCTGAAGAAAGAACCAGATGCCAGATATAGTTTCACTCTAGAAACCCCCACGATTGATGGGCCCGGAGCGAGGAGAGGGGCATGTCTCTGGCGGGTTGCTGGTTTCTCGGGAGTTGGTTAGCTAGAAACCCCGGTTGGAGGTGGTTCGTGTACGAAGTTTTACTGACACAATGTCTGTATGATATGCGTGTGGTAAATAGGTGTATGTACGATTATGCATAGGATGTACTATGTAAGATTATTAATGTATAGTATTATATGATATGCATGGGGTAAATAAGTGTATGTACGATTATACATAGGATGTACTATGTAAGATTATTAATGTATAGTATTATATGATATGCATGGGGTAAATAAATATATGCACGATAATACATAGGACAAAAAACCGTGCATGATGCACGGTTAGTTAGCAAGGAGTAGTTTAAGTAGAATATCAGCTTTGGGAGTTGATGGTGGAGTTGTAAGATGTTTCCTCCTTGAATGTCCTAGGAAGCATAGTTGGTTCATTTATGGTTTACAAGACCATTGTAATAATTATACTACTAGGGCTGTCTTCATTTTATGAGTTTATTCTCAATTAGGCCGGCTAAGGGTATTAGGACAAGAATAATAGTGAAGTAAGAGATTGATGCTACTTGGCCAATGATAATGAATGGGTGTTCTACTGGTTGGCCTCCAATTCATGTAAGGATAAGTAAATTAGCTACTAAGGTTCAGAAGAGACATTGGCTGATAGGGCGGAATATCAGGCTTCGTTGTTTTGCTGTGTGAAGTATGGGGATGATTGCTAGGACTAGGATGGATAGGACAAGGGCTAGGACTCCTCCTAGTTTGTTGGGGATTGATCGTAGGATTGCGTAGGCAAATAGGAAGTATCATTCTGGTTTAATGTGGGGAGGGGTGCTAAGGGGGTTTGCTGGCGTATAGTTGTCTGGATCTCCCAGTAGGTCTGGGAAAAATAGGACTAGAGTTGTTAGGAAAAGGATTATAAAGAATAGGCCTAAGATATCTTTAATAGTATAGTATGGGTGGAATGGGATTGCATCTATGCTTGATGAGATACCTGTTGGGTTGTTTGATCCTGTTTCATGTAGGAATAGGAGGTGAATTACTACGAAGGCTGTTACGATGAATGGGAGGATGAAGTGGAAAGCGAAGAATCGTGTTAGGGTGGCTTTGTCTACTGAAAAGCCTCCTCAGATCCACTCTACGAGATCGGTTCCAATGTATGGAATTGCTGATAAAAGGTTGGTAATTACTGTAGCACCTCAGAAAGATATTTGTCCTCATGGAAGTACGTAGCCCATAAATGCTGTGGCTATTACTGTGAATAGTAGAATAATTCCGATATTTCATGTTTCTGTAAATGCGTAGGATCCATAGTAAAGCCCCCGACCTACGTGTATGTATAGGCATATGAAGAATAAGGAGGCCCCATTGGCATGTAAGTAGCGGATAATTCAGCCATAATTTACATCTCGGCAAATGTGGGTAACGGATGAGAAAGCGGTAAGTGTGTCTGAGGTGTAGTGTATAGCTAGAAATAGGCCTGTGAGGATTTGGATGACTAGGCAAATGCCTAGTAGTGACCCAAAGTTTCATCATGATGAGATGCTTGTTGGGGTAGGTAAGTCAATGAACGATTGGTTGATAATCTTGAATAGTGGGTGGGTTTTACGGATGTTGGTCATTAGTTCTTGTAGTTGAATTTACAACGGTGGTTTTTCATATCATTAGTCATGGTTGGTCCCATGCAGGAACTATGATATATATGGTGTTCTTATTAACTGTAGTATTCGTAATTAGTTTTATTGGTTTTTCTTCTAAGCCATCCCCTATCTACGGGGGTTTAGGATTGATTGTGGGGGGAGGGGTTGGATGTGGGATTGTAATGAGTCTGGGTGGATCTTTTTTAGGTTTAATAGTTTTTTTGGTTTATTTAGGAGGGATGATAGTGGTTTTTGGTTATACTACTGCTATGGCTACTGAGGAGTATCCTGAGGCTTGGGGATCTAATGTTGTGATTCTAGGTGGATTGATTGTTGGGGTGTTGGTAGAGGTGATCATGATTGTTTGGTTAGTTGGTGATGGTGGGACAGGGCTTATATCTTGTAATCTGAAGGACATAGAGGACTGGGTTGTTTTAGGGGTTAATGATATGGCTTTGGTTCGTGAAGATTTTGTTGGTGGGTCAGCTTTATATAGTTACGGTGGTTGGTTGGTAGTTGTGGCTGGGTGGTCTTTATTTGTGACTATTTTTATTGTGATTGAAGTTACTCGCGGGCGTTAAAGGAATAGTAGTGTGGCTAGTATGAGTGATACGAAGAATGACAGGAAATATAACTTGATTAGTCCCTTTTGGTTTGATGTGGTTTTGGAGGCTAAGAGTTGGAGTTGGGTTAAGCTTTTGGGAATGGTTTTCTCTAGTCAGACTAGATCTATTAGTGAAGCTAGGTTCTGGCTTATCAAGAGGGTGTGGTATGGGGTTAATCGATGCATGGTGTGGGGGTAAAATCCTAGTATAGATGAGAATGAGTGAAGGTGAGTGGGGTATTCAGTGTGGAGGTTGAGTGTAATTTGGCTTAGTTCTATGGCTAATATAAAGCCTAAGATTGTTACGGTAAGGGCCATGAGTTTTAGGTAAATAGGTATGGTTATTTGTGGGGTTATTAGGGGTGGGATGAAGTTTGAGATTAGGAAACCGGCAAAGATGCTGCCGAGTGCTAGTCGTTTAATTGGGTTTAAGAGTGTTGGGTTGTTTTCATTAATAAGAACTAGTGTTGGAAATCGTGGTTGGCCTAATAGTGCGAAGAAGATGAGGCGAGTGCTGTATATGGCTGTGAAGGAGGTGGCTAATAGGGTAATTAGTAGGGCTCAGGCGTTTGAGTATGATGTGTTTGCTGCTTCAATAATGAGGTCTTTGGAATAAAAGCCTGTGAGGAAAGGTATTCCTGTTAATGCTAGGCTTCCGATTATGAGGGCGGAAGAGGTAAAGGGTATGGCTTGTAGTAGTCCTCCCATTTTTCGGATGTCTTGTTCGTTGCTTAGGTTGTGAATGATTGATCCTGAGCACATAAATAGTATGGCTTTGAAGAAAGCATGTATACAGATGTGTAAGAATGCTAGGTGAGGTTGGTTTAATCCAATAGTGACCATTATTAGGCCAAGTTGGCTTGATGTTGAGAAGGCGATGATTTTTTTGATATCATTTTGTGTGAGGGCGCAGATGGCGGTAAATAAAGTGGTGATGGCTCCTAGACAGAGGGTGAGTGTTAGGGCAAGTTTGTTGTTTTGTAGTAGTGGGTAGAATCGTACTAGTAGGAATACTCCTGCTACTACTATGGTGCTTGAGTGTAGTAGGGCTGATACTGGTGTGGGACCTTCTATAGCAGATGGTAGTCAGGGGTGTAGACCAAATTGGGCTGATTTTCCTGCTGCGGCTAGTAGTAGGCCAAGTAAGGGTAAGAGGTTATTGGGGTTGAGTGAAAAGATTTGTTGGAGGTCTCATGAATTAAGATATATGAAAAATCATGCCATTGTTACGATAAAACCAATATCCCCGATTCGGTTATACAGGATTGCTTGTAGGGCTGCCGTATTGGCGTCTGTTCGTCCATATCATCAGCCGATTAGAAGGAATGATATGATTCCAACTCCTTCCCATCCGATGAAGAGTTGAAATATATTGTTGGCAGTGACCAGAATAATTATTGTGATTAGGAACAGGAGGAGATATTTAAAGAACCGGTTGATGTATGGATCGGAATGTATGTATCATAATGAGAATTCTATAATTGACCAAGTGACAAAAAGTGCTACTGGTACAAACAGTAATGAGAAGAAGTCTAATTTGAAGCTTATGGACAATTTTATGGTTTGTATGGTTATTCAATGTCAGTTGGAGATATATACTTCTTGTCCTGAGTATAGGAATGTTATGGCTGGGATTATGCTGGTTAGGAAGGCGTATGCAATGATTGTTGTTACGTATTTGGGGTATATTTTGGTTTTGTAGATATTAAAGTAGGATAGTATGATAGGGATCGTAAGGATAACTAGTGTCATGATGGTCATAGGGGTAATTAGATTTATTACTTTTATTTGGATTTGCACCAAGTTTTTGGTTCCTAAGACCAATGGATTACTGTTATCCTATAAAAGTAAGAAAGCCATGTTCGTCATGCATGGTTGACAGGAGTTAGCAGTTCCTGTAATACTTCCTTGGTGAATAAGAATGGTTGAGATTCTATTACTAGATTCACAATCTAGGGTTTTGGGTAAACTATATTCACAGTATAGGGGTCCTAGAATGACTTTAGGGTTAATTGATAAAAGTAGGATTGGCAGGAGATGCATAAGTATTAGGGTGTTTTCCCGTGTAAATGTTGGTTTAATGGTTGAGGCATGGTGGGTAAATTTTCCGCGTTGAGTAGTGATTAATATATATAGGGAATATAGGGCTGTGATTAGCACGTTTATTCCTACAAGTATAATTGTAAAGTTGGATCAAGTGAATGTCGTGATGGTTACTAACAGTTCTCCAATTAAATTGATTGTGGGTGGTAGCGCTAGGTTGCTTAGGCTTGCTAGTAATCATCATGAGGCTATTAGGGGTAGAAGGGTTTGTAATCCTCGGGCGAGGATTATGGTACGGCTGTGGGTTCGTTCGTAATTAGTGTTGGCTAGGCAGAATAGTATTGATGATGTTAGACCATGAGCGATTATCAGTGCTGTAGCTCCTATGAAACTTCAGGGTGTTTGGATGAGAATTGCTATGATTACTAATGCTATATGGCTAACGGAAGAGTAAGCAATTAGTGATTTTAGGTCTGTTTGGCGTAGACAAATTGAGCTTGTCATCACTATTCCTCATAGTGACAGTATTATGAATGGGTAAAGTATAAATTCTGTTGTAGGATCTAAGATGATTGTGATTCGTATCATGCCGTATCCTCCTAGTTTTAGCAGGACGGCTGCTAATACTATTGAGCCTGCGATAGGTGCTTCTACGTGTGCTTTTGGGAGTCAGAGGTGTAAGCCGTATAGTGGTATTTTTACTATGAATGCTATTATGCATGCTAGTCATATGAGTTTAGATGTTCAAGAGTGTGGTAGTGCGGGAGTTCAGTATTGGATGACAAGAAGATTGAGTGTGCCAGTGGTGTTTTGTATGTAAATTAGGATAACTAGTAATGGGAGTGACCCTGCTAGGGTATAGAATAAAAAGTAGTATCCTGCATTTAGTCGTTCTGCCTGGTTCCCTCATCGGGTGATGATGATTAAGGTTGGGATTAGTGTGGCTTCAAATAGAATGTAAAATAGGATCAGTTCTGTTGCAGTAAATGTTATGATTAGTAGTGCTTGAAGTGAGATGAGTATAGAAACATACAGTTTTTTCCGTACAGGGCTTTCTTTAGTTAGGTGTGTTTGACTGGCGATAATTATGAGTGGTAATAATCATGTTGTGAGGATAATTAGTGGTGTAGAGAGTGGGTCGGCGAAGAATGCTAGGGAGAAGTTTAGGTTGTGGTCTGTCGTTTGGAAGAGCATGGAAAGGCTGACAAGACTAATTAGGATGCTGTGAGTGGTTGTGTTGATTCACAGCATATTCTTTTTAGATAGTCATGTTAGGGGGATAAGCATTAGAGTTGGGATAATAAGTTTTAGCATTGTAGTAGGTTTAGATTTTGTACGTGATCTAGACCATAGGTGTTTGATACTATGACTAGGAGGGCCAGGCCTACGGCGGCTTCGCAGGCGGCAAATACTATAAGGATAATTGGTATTATGGTAGCTATTGTGAAGTGGGTATTCAAAATCATTAAAGTGCTTAGGATAAACAGTGATAGTATTATTCCTTCTAGGCAGAGAAGTGATGATATTATGTGTGATCGATATATTAGTAGTCCTGTTAGAGCTATTGCAAATGCTAGAAGTACATTTAGGTAAATTGGTGGCATGGTGATAGCTATGAACTAAATCATAGTCTATTGAGTCGAAATCAGTTGTTTTGGGTTAAACTAGCTATCATATTCAGTTCATTCTAAGCCTTTTTGAAGTCACTCATAGGCCAGTCCTAGGGCTAATAGTGAGATGAGGAATAGGGCTGTGATTAATATGGGGGTGAGGTTTTTTGCTTGGGCGGCTCATGGTAGTGGGAGTAGTAGTGCGATTTCTAAATCAAATAATAGAAATGTAATGGCTACTAGGAAAAATTTTATTGAGAAGGGAAGTCGGGCTGATCCTATTGGGTCGAAGCCACATTCGTATGGGCTTGATTTTTCTATATATACATTCAGTTGTGGTAGTCAAAATGCAATAATAATGAGTAGGGAAGCTAGGGTTGTGTTAATGGTTAGTGTTAATGCAAGGTTTATTGTTCTATTTCGGGTTTATACCGAAACTGGTTGATTGGAAGTCAACTGTACTGCTTAATACTAAGAGAACAAGATCCTCATCAGTAGATTGATACGTAAAGGAATAATCAGACTACGTCTACGAAGTGTCAGTATCAGGCGGCGGCTTCAAAACCAAAGTGGTGGTTGGATGTGAAGTGGAACTTCAGTTGTCGTATGAAGCATACGATTAGGAATGAAGAGCCAATGATTACGTGGAGTCCATGGAATCCGGTGGCCATGAAAAAGGTAGAGCCGTATACACCGTCGGAGATTGTGAAAGGTGCTTCGAAGTACTCTGAGGCTTGCAGCAGGGTGAAATATACTCCTAGGGCAATTGTAATAAATAAGGCCTGGAGTATGTTTTTCCGGTTCCCTTCCATTAGGCTGTGGTGGGCTCATGTAATAGATACACCTGAAGCAAGTAGGACTGATGTGTTTAAAAGTGGGACTTCGAGGTGGTTTAGTGGATGGATCCCTGTTGGGGGTCAACATCCACCTAATTCTGGTGTTGGGGCTAGGCTTGAGTGGTAAAAGGCTCAGAAGAACCCAGCGAAGAAGAAAACTTCTGATACGATGAACAAGATTATTCCATATCGTAACCCCTTTTGGACAATAGTTGTGTGGTGACCTTGGAAGGTGCTTTCTCGAATTACGTCTCGTCATCATTGATATATTGTTAAGATATTAGTGGTTAAGCCTAATGTAAGTAAGTATACTGAGTTGAAGTGGAATCATATGATGAGACCTGAAGTTATTAGGAGGGCTGATAGTGCTCCTGTGAGTGGTCAGGGGCTGGGGTTTACTATGTGGTAGGCATGTGTCTGGTGGGTCATTAGGTGTTGTCATGTAAGTATAGACTTACTAATAATGTAAAAACGTAGGCTTGGATAAGTGCGACGGCGAATTCTAGAATGGTAAGTAGAACAAGGATAATAAATGTAATTGAGGCCGTTGTGGGGCTAATGTATATTAGTGCTAGTGTAGCCCCACCAATTAGGTGTATAAGCAGGTGTCCTGCAGTGATGTTGGCAGTTAGTCGGATAGCTAGGGCTATAGGTTGGATGAAGAGGCTAATGGTTTCAATGATGATGAGTATTGGGATTAATGGTACTGGGGTGCCTTGAGGTAGGAAGTGAGCTAGTGATGCTTTGGTTTTATATCGAAAGCCTGTAATTACTGCCCCAGCTCAAAGGGGGATAGCTATTGCTAGGTTTATGGATAGTTGGGTGGTTGGGGTGAATGTATGTGGTAGAAGACCTAGTAAGTTTGTTGTGCCAATAAATGTAATCAATGAAATTAGTATAAGTGCTCATGTACGTCCCTTGACATTATGGATATTTATTATTTGTTTTAGAATCAGGTTTACAACTCATTGTTGGATACACACGATTCGATTGTTAATTAGACGTTTTGGGGAGGGGTATAGAATGCATGGAAATACGATGATTAGTATGACGATTGGAAGTCCTATTATTGAAGGTGTAGCGAATGAGGCAAATAGATTTTCGTTCATTTTGTTTCTCATGGGGTTGGGTGTTTTGATTTTTCCGTTGTGGTTGGTTGAGGTGGGAAAAATGAGCTGTGTGTAGTGAGTTTTAGTTGTATTAGGATGAATAGTGGTAATAGTATTGATAAGATTGTAATAAATCATGTGGATGTGTCTAGTTGTGGCATATCATTGAGGAGAGATTTGTTACACTCTCAGTCTTTAACTTAAAAGGTTAATGCTATTGTAGCATCTCAAGGTAATTAAATCATTGATGCTGATCAGTTTTCGAAGTGTTTTAGTGGGACTATTTCGAGTACGATAGGTATGAAGCTATGGTTTGATCCGCAAATTTCTGAGCACTGACCGTAGTATAATCCTGGGCGGGTGGCTATTAGTGTAGCTTGGTTTAGTCGGCCTGGAATGGCATCTGTTTTTAGGCCTAGGGATGGTACGGCTCATGAGTGTAGGACGTCTTCTGATGAGATTAGCATTCGGATTGGTATTTCTATTGGTAAAACAACTCGGTTGTCTACTTCTAGTAGTCGAAGTTCTCCTGGTTTTAGGTCTATAGTTGGGATTATATATGAGTCGAAATTAAGGTCTTCGTAGTCTGTATATTCATAGCTTCAGTATCATTGGTGGCCCATAGCTTTAATAGTTAGTAATGGGTTATTAATTTCGTCTATTATGTAAAGGATCCGTAGAGATGGGAGTGCAATAAGGATTAAAATAATAGCGGGTAGGATGGTTCATACTGTTTCTACTTCTTGGGCGTCTATTGTGCTTGTATGTGTGAGTTTGGTTGTTAGCATGAGTGTAATAATATATAGTACTAGAGAGCTGATTAGGAATACAATTATGAGTGTGTGGTCATGGAAGTGCAGTAATTCTTCTATGATAGGTGATGTGGCGTCTTGGAATCCTAGTTGGAGTGGGTAGGGCATAAAAGGCATAAAGGGTTTTAACCTATAATTTAACTTTGACAAAGTTATATAATTGTTTTATTAATGCCTTATATAGAGAAAGCCATAGAGGCTATGAAGCTGGCTTGAAACCGGTTTTTGGGGGTTCGATTCCTTCCTTTCTTGGTTAAACTTTTACGTAAGCTGGTTCTTCGAATGTGTGGTATGGTGGTGGACATCCGTGCAGTCATTCGATGTTGGTAGGTGTAAGTTCTACTAGAGCTACTTCTCGTTTTGATGCAAATGCTTCTCAGATTATAAAGATTATTAGTATTACTGCTGTTAGTGAAATAAAGGATCCTATTGATGACACGGTATTTCATATTGTGTATGCGTCTGGGTAATCTGAGTAGCGTCGTGGTATGCCTGATAGGCCAAGAAAGTGCTGTGGGAAGAATGTTAGGTTTACGCCAACAAATATGATGATGAAGTGAATTTTGGCCCAAGTTAGGTTGAGGGTATAACCTGAGAATAGGGGGAATCAGTGGACGAAACCCCCCATGATGGCAAACACGGCTCCTATAGATAAGACATAATGGAAATGAGCTACTACATAGTAGGTATCATGAAGGACGATGTCTAGGGATGAGTTGGCTAGTACGATTCCTGTGAGGCCTCCTACTGTGAATAAGAAAATAAAGCCTAGAGCCCATAGTATAGCTGGGGATCATTTAATATTTCCTCCGTGTAGTGTAGCCAATCAGCTGAATACTTTAACTCCAGTTGGGATAGCAATGATTATTGTGGCTGATGTGAAGTATGCGCGTGTGTCTACGTCTATGCCTACTGTGAATATGTGATGTGCTCATACGATAAATCCTAGGAAGCCGATTGATATTATAGCTCAGACTATGCCCATGTAACCGAATGGTTCTTTTTTTCCTGAGTAGTAAGTGACAATATGTGAGATTATACCAAATCCTGGTAAGATTAGGATGTAGACTTCTGGGTGTCCAAAAAACCAGAATAGATGTTGATAGAGGATTGGATCTCCTCCGCCGGCTGGGTCAAAGAATGTGGTATTAAGATTTCGGTCAGTCAAGAGCATAGTGATGCCTGCGGCTAGGACAGGTAGTGATAGGAGTAGGAGGACAGCTGTGATTAACACAGATCACACGAATAAGGGGGTCTGATACTGTGTCATAGCAGGGGGTTTCATGTTAATAATGGTTGTGATAAAGTTGATGGCACCTAAGATTGATGACACACCAGCTAGGTGAAGGGAGAAGATAGTTAGATCTACTGATGCACCTGCGTGGGCTAAGTTGCCAGCTAGTGGTGGGTATACTGTTCAACCTGTCCCTGCTCCGGCTTCAACTATTGATGATGCGAGTAGGAGAAGAAATGATGGGGGAAGAAGTCAGAAGCTTATATTGTTTATTCGTGGGAATGCTATGTCTGGGGCACCAATTATTAAGGGTACTAGTCAATTGCCGAAGCCCCCAATTATAATAGGCATTACTATGAAGAAAATTATAACGAATGCGTGAGCTGTAACAATAACGTTATAGATTTGATCGTCTCCTAATAGGGTTCCTGGTTGCCCTAGTTCAGCTCGAATGAGTAGGCTCAGGGCAGTGCCTACCATTCCGGCTCATGCGCCAAATAGTAAGTATAGGGTTCCGATATCTTTGTGGTTTGTAGAAAAGAATCAACGGGTGATGAACATAGGTAAAATGGCTGAGTAAGCATTAGACTGTAAATCTAAAGACAAAGGTTTAAGTCCTTTTTTTGCCATAGCTCTGATTTACTATTTGAATTGCAAATTCAAAGAAGCAGTTTCAAACGCTGCCGGGGCTTCTCCCGCCTTTTTTCCCGGCGGCGGGAGAAGTAGATTGAAGCCAGGTGTTTTTGGCGTTTAGCTGTTAACTAAAATTTCGTGGGGTTGGAGCCCATCAATCTAGGAAGGACTTAGCTTAATTAAAGTGTCTGATTTGCGTTCAGAAGATGTTGGATGTAATCTTGCAGTCTTTATGTCAGGGGTTAAGTAATTTGTACTTGCTTAGGGCTTTGAAGGCTCTTGGTCTGTGGTTAACCTAAACCCCTAGTCTAGGATTAGTATTATTGGTGTTAGTGGGATTAGTATAGTTGATACAATGATTAGGGTTGGTGTGAGGGGTGGTAGTTTTGTTGATTTAAGTTTTCATTTTATTTTTATGTTATTGGTTGAGGGGAATAGGGTGAGTGATGTAGAGTAGATTAATCGTATATAGAAGTATAAGTTTAGTAGGGCTAGAATGGCTATTATGGTTGGTATCATAATTATGTCGTTTTTTGTTAATTCTTGGATAATTATTCATTTAGGGATGAACCCTGATAGTGGTGGTAACCCTCCTATTGATAAGAGTGTTGTTAGGGTTATGGTTGTTAAGATTGGGGTTTTGTTTCATGTGAGTGATATCGATAGGGTAGTTGTAGATGAGGTGTTGATAAATATGATGAATATGGTGATTGTTATAGTTAGGTAGATCATTAGGTTTAGGATTGTTAGTGAGGGGTTGTATGCAATGATTGCTGTTATTCATCCTATATGTGCGATGGATGAGTAGGCTATGATTTTTCGTAGTTGTGTTTGGTTTAGTCCTCCTCATCCTCCGATCATAATGGATAGGATTGCTATGGTTATTATTAGGTTGAAATTAATGGTGGAATAGATTTGGTATAGGATTACTATAGGGGCTAGTTTTTGTCATGTGAGTAGGATTAGTCCTGGTATTAGTGGGGTTCCTTGGGTAACTTCTGGGACTCAGAAGTGGAATGGTGCCAGGCCTAGTTTTATAGCTAGTGCTACAGTTATTGTGTATGATGCTATAGGGTTGAATATTTTTATAATTGTTCATTGGCCTGAGTAGGTCAGGTTAATGATTACAGCTAGTATTAGGAGTATGGATGCTGTTGCCTGGGTTAGGAAATATTTAGTGGCTGCTTCTGTTGCTCGGGGGCTTGGTTTAATTATTAAAATTGGGATTATTGAGAATATGTTTATTTCTAGTCCCATTCAGATTAGTAGTCAGTGGGAGCTGATTATGGTGATTATTGTTCCTAGGCATAGGTTGAGCAAAATTATAATGAAAGTAATTGGGTTTATTAGTACGGGAAGGTTGTGAACCTACATTTTCGGGGTATGGGCCCGATAGCTTGATTAGCTGACCTTACTTAGAGTGTGGTGTAATATGGGAGCACGGAGAATTTTGATTTCTCAGGTGAAGGTTCAAGTCCTGCGGCTCTAGGAATAAGAGGGTTGTAACCTCTATGTTTTACTCTATCAAAGTAACTCTTTTGTCAGACATATTCCTATATGTGTGGTGGTACTCCTGCGGATAGGGCTGGTATAGATACATGGAGTATGCATAGAGCTAGGGTTAGTGGTAGGAAGCTTTTTCATAGTAAGTGCATTAGTTGGTCGTAGCGGAAGCGTGGGTATGATGCTCGTACTCATAGGAAAATTATAGTAAGGACAAGGGTTTTCGTAATGAAATTAATTGTGAATAGTTCTGGGAACAGAGGATTATGGAAAGCTCCTAGGAATAAGGTGGCTGTTAATGCATTTATTATGATGATATTGGTGTATTCGGCTATAAAGAATAGGGCGAATGGTCCTGCTGCGTATTCTACGTTGAACCCAGACACTAGTTCTGATTCTCCTTCGGTTAGGTCAAATGGTGCTCGGTTTGTTTCTGCTAGTGTTGAAATAAATCATATTATTGCTAGTGGTCATAGTGGGAAGATTAGTCATATATGTTCCTGGGTTGTGGTTAGAGTCGATAGTGTGAATGATCCGTTTATTATTATGACTGATAGTAGGATGATGGCTAGAGTTACTTCGTAGGAGATTGTTTGTGCTACTGCGCGTAGGGCTCCGATTAGGGCATATTTTGAGTTGGAGGCTCATCCTGATCATAGGATGGAGTATACTGCTAGGCTGGAAAGGGCTAGGATGAATAATACTCCTAGGTTTAAGTTGATTAGTGGGTGGGGTATGGGTATTGGGATTCATAGGGATAGGGCCAAGGTGAAGGCTAGTGTTGGGGCTAGGGTGAATATAAGTTTTGAGGATGTAAGCGGTCGTAAGGGTTCTTTAGTGAATAGTTTGATTGCATCTGCAATTGGTTGAAGTAGGCCGTATGGGCCTACGATGTTGGGTCCTTTGCGTAATTGTATGTATCCTAGGATTTTGCGTTCTACTAGGGTTAGGAAAGCTATTGCTAGTAGAATTGGGATAATTAAGCATAGAATGTTTATTAGGAACATGAGTGTTAAGAAGAGGAGTTGAACCTCTGATTATAAAGGTTTAAGTTTTATGCAATTACCTGTCTCTGCCATCTTAACAAGGCTCTGGTTTTGAGCATAGTTGGTATAGTGGTTTAGGTTAAGATTAATTTCATCTATTTGGACTTAAGGCGCTTTTTGTAAAGTTGGCCTTATTTCTCTGGTCCTTTCGTACTGGGAGAAATTAATTATAGATAGAAACCGACCTGGATTACTCCGGTCTGAACTCAGATCACGTAGGACTTTAATCGTTGAACAAACGAACCCTTAATAGCGGCTACACCATTAGGATGTCCTGATCCAACATCGAGGTCGTAAACCCTATTGTCGATATGGGCTCTTGAATAGGATTGCGCTGTTATCCCTGGGGTAACTGGTTTCGTTGATCAATATTTTGGGTCAATAAGTGATACTATGGACTTTGACTTGTAGGTCTTAGTACTTATCATTCGGAGGGTTTGTTTTGCTCCGAGGTCACCCCAACCAAAATTGGCAGCTCATATTATGTGTGCTTATTCCTATTGGTGTTTAGTAGTTGTTAATTGAGCTGATTAATTTAAGCTCCACAGGGTCTTCTCGTCTTATAGGGTTATTCCCGCCTCTTCACGGGAAGGTCAATTTCACTGATTGGAAATAGGAGACAGTAGAATCCTCGTGTGGCCATTCATACAGGTCCTTAGTTAGAGAACAAATGATTATGCTACCTTTGCACGGTCAGGGTACCGCGGCCGTTGAACGTATGTCACTGGGCAGGCAGTGCCTCTAATAATTGTAATGCTAGAGGTGATGTTTTTGGTAAACAGGCGGGATTCGTGTTTGCCGAGTTCCTTCTATTTCTTTAAATCTTTCCGGTGTGCATGCCTGTGTTGGGTTAACAATGGGTGTGGTATTTTATTATTTGGTTAGTTGTAGTTACCATGTTGTTAATTATCAGTAGAGTATTCGTTCTGATGTAAGCTTATGCTCGGAGAAAAAGTTCTTGTTACTTATGTTAACATTATTTCTTCTATTGTGGTAATAGATTAGTCCAATGTCTGGCATTGGGAGGTGGCATGGTATTTTGTGGGATTTAGGGGTTGGTTAGTTTTTGAGCTTGAACGCTATCTTTATTGGTGGCTGCTTTTAGGCCAACAATGGAAAAGTTGTTATGGCTTACTCTCCAATTTAGGTTTAGTCCTTGTTTCAATAGAGCTGTACCCCTATTGAATATATTTAAAATTTACAGTGGGATTAGGATTTTATTTCTTGGGGTAAATTTTAAGTTGAACTAATATTCTGTTTTGGACAACCAGCTATCACCAGGCTCGGTTGGCTTTTCACCTCTACTTATAGATCTTCTCACTATTTTGCTACATAGACGAGTTGGTTCTGTTTACTGTCCATAAGTAGCTCGTCTGGTTTCGGGGTGCTTGACTGAAGTGCTCTTTGCCAAGGTGGTTCTAGTTAACTCATTATGCAAAAGGTATAAGTGCTAGTCTTTGCTGTTTTATACTATGAATTGATCTTTCATCTTTCCCTTGCGGTACTATTTCTATTGCGCCAGTTAATAAAAATTTCTATCTCCTATACTTTAGATGTTATGTAAATGTTTTGGTTAATTAGTGAGTGGTAGTAGTGTTGGTTGAATTTTTGGGGCTAGGTTTGGTTCAAAGTGGTCAGTGAGTCTGAAATCTTCTGGGTGTAAGCCGGGTGCTTTATTTAAGCTACACTTTGATTGTCCAAACACACTTTCCAGTATGTTTACCTTGTTACGACTTGTCTCTTCTCATATGTTTGCTGAATAAATTGTTAAGTTTGTTAAAGGGCTTGGGTAATTGAAGAGGGTGACGGGCGGTGTGTGCGTGCTTTATGGCCTAGTTCAGTCAAGCTCTCTATTCTTGGCTTACTACTAAATCCGCCTTATGCTTAATTATTTCATTAAGGTTTTCGTGGATATTCTAGTCTTAGAAAATGTAGCCCATTTCTTCCCACCTCATAGGCTACACCTTGACCTAACGTTTTTGTGTTGATTATTATGCTCACTTTGGTTCCTTGTTAGGGTCTGCTGAAGATGGCGGTATATAGGCTGTATTAGCAAGGGGTGGTTAGGTGTAACGGGGTTTATCGATTATAGAACAGGCTCCTCTAGAAGGATATAAAGCACCGCCAAGTCCTTTGAGTTTTAAGCTGTTGCTAGTAGTACTCTGGCGAACAATTTTGTTTATTAATTGTTTTGGTTTATGGCTAGGCATAGTGGGGTATCTAATCCCAGTTTGGGTCCTAGCTGTCGTGTATTCAGATTTATTAAAGTCACTTTCGTGGGGTATTTTTGTTTTTACTGTGGCTTTTTACAGCGTAGTAAAAATTTAACTTTATAGATGTAATAGAATCTTAAACACGCTTTACGCCGAGAACTGTTAATTTGGGTTAATCGTATGACCGCGGTTGCTGGCACGATATTTACCAACCCTAGGTGGTAGCATAATTTAGTCAAGCTTTCGCTTATTGCTTAATTTTTATCACTGCTGTGTCCCGTGGGGGTGTGGTTGAGCAAAGCGTTGTGAGCTACTAATAGTGTTTAGTGTGCTTGATGCTCGCTCCTTTTGGTCTAGGTGTAAGAACTAGAGGGCATTCTCACTGGGGTGCTGATACTTGCATGTGTAATTTTGCTATGAATTAACAGTAAGACTAGGACCAGATCTGTGTGTCTATGGAGTCATTGGACCCATTTAGGCATTTTCAGTGCCTTGCTTTGTTTTAAGCTACATGGAC